CTAATTCATTATAATAATATTAGCAAATTTATAACTATACTCTAAATTAACTCTAATTTATTAGTATGTTATCATTTCTATAATGATAAAAAATTATACGTATATTACATTATATAATTTGTTACTTTGATTTATTACAAATATCCACAATAACTTTATTCGTAATTCAAATACGAATACTAGCCTCAGATTTTTTTTTATTTATGAAAAAACCAAAGCCCCTTATCGGATTTGAACCGATGACTTACGCCTTACCATGGCGTTACTCTACCACTGAGTTAAAAGGGCTCGTTTGATTCAATTCCTGAATAAATTCACTAGCCACTATGAGTTTAGTATATAGACTTATTATAATATATGTACATATAAGACTATATCTTATATTTATAGCGGTTCGTTCAGAAATGAAAAATTTGACTTGTCTGTTAAATTAAATAAAATTCTAGGGGAGGATATACTAGTGAATATAGTTAAAATAAAATGGTTTATTGATATTGGATTTGATAAATAGAAATGCAATGACAATGGATTTTTTTCGATCCTAATTGGAATTGACATCATAACGAAATTTATTTGATTGATACACGTACCTACTAATTTAACAGGGATCCAACATATCTCATTGAATGATTGATAAAGAAATTTGGCGCAACCTCTGAACTAAATTATGAACTAAATTATTGGCGGAAAAAATCCTATAGAATCGTGAAAGATGGAAAGATCCTCCATCTCGAGTCATACCATCCCATTATATTGACAATTTTTAAAATTGTGCATACTATCAGCATAGTATCCTGGCGGTCGTTCAAGTATGATATGCCCCCATCGTCTAGTGGTCCAGGACATCTCTCTTTCAAGGAGGCAGCGGGGATTCGACTTCCCCTGGGGGTAGGGTACTACGAAAGGAAGTTGATCATGGATTATCAATAAGCCTGGAATTTATTCTTCCTGGGTCGATGCCCGAGCGGTTAATGGGGACGGACTGTAAATTCGTTGGCAATATGTCTACGCTGGTTCAAATCCAGCTCGGCCCAAAAATCCGCCGATCTACACACGAAATGGTATCATATAACCCATTTTGTGCTCTCCAGAAATGCCCGATCCCCAGCACTATTTATTTACTCTATTTTTCCAACAAATTAGGATCTTGATAATGATCTATATTCATATCAGGATCTGTAAGTGTAAAATACAATCGAAGGAAAGGGATAAAGAAAAAACCCTTTTCATTGAAAGAGTAATTATCCCATTTATTTGTCAATAACGAAAGGATTACTAGTAATCCAGGTCGGTCTCACTAAAGCGAAGCGCATACCCATATGATATTATATATATCACTCGCGGCTCTGTTACAACACGCCAATTTGAATCTAAATTCAAAATTGAAGGGGTTAGAATAAAATAATAAAAATATGTATACATAATACTTTATTTTATTATTGTATTTACTTGGGATTGTAGTTCAATTGGTCAGAGCACCGCCCTGTCAAGGCGGAAGCTGCGGGTTCGAGCCCCGTCAGTCCCGACGGATCCAATAAAAAAATATATAAACTCCGCTCTCTCTTTTTTGTGAAAGTAAGTCGAATTTCGTTTTTATCATCAATCGGGGAATTTTCATTTCTTTGACTAGTACTGATTCGATTGATGAGCGATAGACATATGTGGATTAGGACAATTATTGGTAGCATCACATTCAGGATTCCAAGAGATACCATACTGTACCGGGTATGGCTTTTTTCGATTACTGCTACTCTGTCGAATAGAGTAGAGTACTTTATGTTTCCCGGAAGTACATATAGAAAGGGAATTTGCATGATATAAAATAACTTAGTTATTGTAATAGAATACTTTCAGGGATCGCTTTTTTATTAGGGGAGCGCTATTTTTTTATTAAGGGGTTTCCTTGAAAGAACAAACTTTATTTATTTTTATATAAAAATAAATAATAATAAATAATTATAGTTAATTTGATGGAATATTAGATTTTTTATACCGAAACTTGTACTCGTCTTTATCATCTTTCTTTTGTTTTCCGAGGAGATTAGATTCGCTCAGTAAAAAAATAAGTTTCGAACTTAACTCTTTCCCCCCTCCTTTTTTTTATTTATCTTCTATTGTTTGTTGGGGGTTGTTTAGAATCAATGGTAAGTGTACGGGCGGTTCAATGATACTTCATCAGATGGTTGTACAAAAGGGGCAGTAGGTTATATAAAAGAAAGAATAAAAAAGAATGATAAATAAAAAAAAGTAAAATTATTGGTTGGATCAGGAAAAAAAAATTGGAGTTCGGTATGGATAAAAGATTGTCCTATGTTATACTATTCAATTCTTGACGATGAGTTGATTTGATAGTGCAGATATTGTTATTCATGATATTGATCCGATTCGATATCATCGAGATGTAATTCATCCCATTGAATTTACAAGCGAAAGATTTATTATCTCTATGGGATTAACTCCCGAGTTATTGCGAATTAAATTAAAGAAAAACGAAACAATGAGATTATGGAAGTAAATATTCTCGCATTTATTGCTACTGCACTGTTTATTCTAGTTCCTACCGCTTTTTTACTTATAATATACGTAAAAACAGTCAGCCAAGGTGATTAATTTGAATTAAACTGGACTTTTTAGTTCTTATCAAGAATTGAAGAGACGAAAGGGATTCAAATTTCGCGTCTTAAATGAACTGGGCAGACTAGAATTCGCCGTATTCTATGAAATAAATACGATAGTATGGTAGAAAGATTCAGATATTTCTTTCTACCATACTATCTACTATTGTTATTGTAGTGTATATAAGGTGTATTGTAATCCGGATTAATTTAATAGAGATCAATCTATAATAGTATCGTCAGATTTCTATATATCGGTATATATATGTATATCAATTATATATTATATATAATGTATATAGTGCCTCCCACCAATTCGATTTCTTTGCTTTATGCACCTGTCTTATATTTCTATTTAATTTGTGTTGATTTCAATCAATTTGAACTAATTGAAAAGCGACTCGTACGATTCTAATTCCCAGATTGCTGATTATTTTCAATATGAATTCCGATCAAAAGAATCAAGGGCCTCTTTGATGGTATAATAAAAGAAAATTAAAGTAATCTTTTTATTAGCATAGCATTCTGACGAAGAGGTTATTGATCGATCAGTTTCCAGATGATCTATGAAAACTCCTTCGAATTTCGAAAAAAAAAGGGGGGGCTAAAGGATTAGTAAACCTCTTTTAACGTTTGAATAGTGCGTTCAATAAAAAGTGAGTTCAATAAAATAAGTACAACATAAATCAAATTTTCAAAATATTAAAACAAACGGGAAGTGCACAATATGCGACTCGCCCAAGACAAGACACTATTTTAGTCTGTGTAGTATCTCGTTAAAGAACTACTATGTCTGTGTTGTTTCCGATAGAAAATGTGTATCTACGTAACTGTAATGTAATAACAGAACTATTTTATTTTTGAATAATAAAAAAGGAACCAAAAAAGTAAAATAAAAAAAGTTCAACTCTTCCTCACGGTCCATATCTAATTTTAGTAAGAGTCGGTTCATCGAAATAGAAAATTGATCAAGAATTAAGTTGGAATAAATTTACTACCATTTGTATTTCTTTTACTTTGTATTCTTTTTACTTTCGAAATACAAACACGTAAATAATTGAAATATTTGTTTGATTGAAAGAATATTCTTCATATATATTATTCATAAACTATATTACTACACTAAAACCCAAGAAAATTTTGAAATGCCGATATTTTTTTATTTCTATTTCAATTTAAAAATTGAATTTTAAATTGAAATAGTGTTGAAAGAGTGAAATTTCAACTAAAAAAAGCTTTTCAGACCTGAACGATTTATAAAAAATTTGATACAGTTTAATTCCTACAACTCAATTACAATTAGTAATACTTCTAGAGTCCACTTCTTCCCCATACTACGAGTGAAAGAGAAAATGTAAAGACTACCATTAAAGCAGCCCAAGCGAGATTTACTATATCCATGTGAATTATGTCCCCTATCTCTATGACGAAATTCTTGAATTATTGTTCACTAATAAATAATAGTGGAATCACTGGCGCAGAGTCAAAAATTCTAACCTAAGATCGTTGATGAAACAATCCAATAAATCCAACTTTAACTTATTAACTTATAAGGAGTCTTATAAGAATTCTAGTATAATCAGAAAAGATTAAGCACAAGAAAAATATGCGGAGACCCCCTTGGAAGTATCAAAGAAATGCTACTAATATATAGTATGTAGAAATAAGAAAAATAGATTCTTTTTTTGTTGCCCTTCATTAAGTTAAATAAAAAGTATAAAAAAAAATAGAATAAAAAAAATAGAATATATAGAATATAAGGTAGATCACTACCTAGCCCATACCCTATTTCTTTCCCATTTTCTTTTGATCTAATCCTTAACTTAACGTCTCCTTATTGTCTCTATGAAAGACGCCCTATTATGTTTTTGACTAGAGGTTAACGAAAAAAGAAACCAGGTATATACAAAACAGGTATATACTAAGTAAAAGCCAATTACTCAGTCAATCGAATTAATATTGATTGCGGAGTACGCAAAGACAATATGTATACAAAGTCTCTTATGGCCTTTCCGCAACTAAAATAAAAACGGAATTCGATTTCCGTCCTGCTATCCAATCGAATTCCAAACTCGGCTCGTAGACACTCCATTAGTAATGGAAGGACTCTCAAGATTTATAAGTTTCCTCCGTTGGCTTCCGCCGGAAAAATTTTTCAAATTAGAGCAGCAAAATAGAAGGGAGTATCTCAATTCTTTTGGTGATTAGGCGACACCCGGATTTGAACTGGGGAAAAAGGATTTGCAGTCCCCCGCCTTACCGCTCGGCCATGCCGCCAAAACAATACCAAATCAAAATCTATGAAAAAAATCCCCCTTTGTCTTCTTATTTATTGTACTTGTATTTTATTTTGAATCTTAATCCCGTTTTTCTTTTAACTACTTT